CGGGGAAAAACAGATAACCCTCCAAACTGAGCTAGAAATGAAAATACATTTGCAAAATTATGAATTATGGGAGAACAATTTGAAAATAATAGCGTTAGAGCAGAGCCGGGCAAACTTAACAAAAGTTCTGCAGTCATACGGTGCGTGCGCCTGAGGTTCCGTGGAAGTGGAAGGAAGAATAACCCTAACCAAGAGAAAAAGAGAGCTCTGCGATATGGATCTGACGCATCAATGCGAACACTTCGAAATAGCAACTTTTTTCTCAAAGTAAAAGAAAGAAAGATTCGTGGCTCGGGGGATCCAAAAATCCATGTTTTTTTTATCCCCCGAGTCTTTTTTGTGTGATTTCGTTGAGTGAGGATTCATCCATAGAACTTACCTGGGCTACGGGGAGCCACGACCCGCGGCCCAGGAAGAAAAAAAGAGTTACCTAAGGAGAAGCGCTCCGCGGCAAGAGATTCAATGGATCCGCCAGGAAGCTACTACTATACTAGAGCCAGAAAGGGCGTTCCGCAAGGCGCTTCGAAGGCGGGAACTAGAGAAGATAGGTTATTGGAGAAAAGAAAGATCGACTCTCATTAATGAGAGTCGATCTTTCTTTTCTTTTTAAGTAAAAAATGAGTAAAGTAAATAAATTAATAACAAGATTGATACATAGGAGAAATAGAAGAATAGATAAGAAGAGATTCTCCCCCCCCCTACATATTTTAGAACTTCTCCTATAAAGAAGGTTGTCGTACCAATGCCATTCGTAATTCCACCAATTACTCGTCTATCAAAAAAATGAGTTAGTGCGGATAATCCTCTTATACCCCTACTTAGTGTTGTTGAATAAAAAAGATCTATGTAAGCACGATTCGATGACCAAGTATATATCACATTGATTATTTTGTCCCAAAGAAGTCTCTTAGGACTCATTTTCACAAATGAATTGATTAAGTCCAAATTCTGTAAAGATGAAGAAACAGGCCTATAAAAAAAGAATGCTACAAAGATTCCTACAGAGGCTATACTGACTGAAAAAGTTGCATTTGTAAGAAAATCATACCAATCCGCAGAATTGTTCGCATTTTTATGTAAAAGATTGATAGACGGAGTTAACCATTTGGATAATATATTCCTATTGAAATCCATTCCTCCTTGATCGAAAGGAATTCCTATAGATCCAACACACAAACTAAATAGAGCCAACCCAAGCAGCGGCAATAGCATAGTATTATGCGATTCATGAGGATATGGGGGAATTTCTTTATTGATATTGACAAAATGAGTCATTTTCATAAAGGATCGCCTCCTATTTTGTACATTCCCACCCATTGGACCCATTGGATCTCTTTTTTTCGAAAAAAAGGAAGCCCTCTCATTATTATTCATTGTGGATAAAAGAAGATCTTTGTTAATTCCTTTCCTTCCTTCTTTACCCCATATGGCTATTGAATAGAACGAGCTATTTTTTTTTCCACTGAAATTTTGAAAATAAACGTTTAAATGCCCTTCAAAGGTAAGTAAATAGATCCGAAACATATAGAATGCAGTTAATCCTGCTGTGGAACAAGCTATGATCGCGAAAATAGGTGAATACAACCAACTATCGTTAAGAATTTCGTCTTTTGACCAAAAACAAGCAAGAGGTGGAATGCCACAAAGAGAAAGTGTACCTAACAAAAAAGCAGTTTTTGTAATTGGCACATATTTTTTGAAACCCCCCATAAGAGCCAGATTCTGACTTTTATCTGGAGAATATCCAATAATTCTTTCCATTGAATGAATAATGGATCCAGAGCCTAAAAATAATAATGCTTTCGAATAGGCATGAGTGATCAAATGAAATAAAGCAGCTTGATAAGACCCCATACCGAAAGCTAACATAATATAACCCAATTGTGACATTGTAGAATAAGCTAAACTTCTCTTAATGTCTATTTGAGCCAGAGCCAAAGTCGCTCCTAAGAGTACTGTTATTATACCTATCAAAGAAATGAGATTCATTACGTACGGTATAACTGCGAAAAGAGGTAGAAGCCGGCCTACAAGAAAAATGCCCGCTGCTACCATAGTAGCAGCATGTATAAGAGCCGAAATCGGAGTGGGTCCCTCCATGGCATCAGGTAACCATACATGAAGGGGGAATTGTGCCGATTTCGCAATTGCACCGAGGAATAATAGGGCGGCACACAGAGTCAGAAATAAAGAATTTATCCCATGATTCTCAATCAAGTTATTGACTATTTTGAACAAGTCTCGAAATTCGAAACTACCTGTTATCCAATAAAGACCTAAGGTTCCTAATAATAAACCAAAATCCCCCACACGATTAGTTACAAATGCTTTTTGACAAGCATTTGACGCAATTGGTCGCGTGAACCAAAAACCTATTAATAGATAGGAACACATTCCAACTAATTCCCAAAAAATATAAATTTGTATCAAATTAGAACTCGTAACTAATCCCAACATGGAAGCATTGGAAAAACTCATAGAAGCAAAAAATCTCAAATATCCTTGATCATGAGACAGATAATTGTCACTATAAATAAGAACTAAGATTCCAACAGTAGTAATTAATATTGACATAATAGAAGTCAGTGGATCGATCAAGTCGCCAAACTCTAAGGAAAAATCATGATGGATGGTCCAAGACCCTACATATTGATAAATAGAACTCCCGTTTATTTGCTGAATCGCCAGGTCGGCCGAAAAAAGCATAACTATACTTAGTAATAAAACACTAGGAAAAGCCCACATGCGGCGCAGATTTTTTGTTGTCGTTGGAACAAGAAGAAGTCCCACTCCTATTGCTAGAGGAACCGGAAGCGGAACGAAAGGGATGATCCATGCATATTGATATGTATGTTCCATAAGAAAATCAAAGTTTTTTCTATTCTTAGTAATTGAGTAATTGAATTGTTTCCGATTCACCAGCTCTTATCTCTTTCGGAAGGAACAATCAAATAAATAAAAAAAGAAAAATAGGAAAGAACTCAAATAGAATTTTTAGAATTTTCCATTTTCAATCATTCCATGAATTCTTACAAGAATTTCGATTCATAGAACAAGTAAAAAGAATTCTCGTACTTGATTCTGATATGGGTCATAGGATCCATCAATAACTCGACCCAATCAAAAGAAGACCTGGGTATTAGTTTATTCGGGATAATTCACTAATTCTGATTGCGTGGAGTAAGCTGCCTAGGCTTCGAGGAAACTCTACGATACCTATTACTTCACTAACTGTCACTGCGCTGCGAATTGAAAGATGAGAATTGGGAGATAGTCTGAAATCCATCTTGGGAATTGCTTTTAACCGAATTAGCGAGTAGATTGTAAATGGCGCCGCGATCGGATCATTACCCGAATGTAAACGGTAGCGTGCCTACTTGTAGAGTTTACTTGTAGAGTGAGTGGTTCAATTGTGTATATCGGGACTTCTCATTCTCCGAACTGTATTATTCTATAGCTTTCTATATCTATACTCAACGTAAAAAGATTTCCATTCGAAAAGTCAAAAAAACCACGGGAGGTGGCTTGAATGTGGAAGATTAGTTTGGTCGTCAAATGGTTTCGGCGAGTTCACGTATTTTTTAGTTTCTGCGTGAGTCCGTTGAATTTGCGAAAATGGTTTTCTGAGTTTGTCCTAGGAGTGTAGAAATTTGGGAAACGCCATTCCTAAAAATGGTCCAAAGAACGAACAACTCCGTGGGTGGTTAGACAAAGCCATAAACACTCATAAGAGTGTCATGCTATCCAAAGAAATTCCACGCTTGTCCTTCCAGATTTCCCTTTTGGAAAGTGCAAAAGTGAAGCTCCAAGACGAAGATCAAACCTGATTTGATCCATGAAAGGAAAAGCTGGGCGATCTTCTCCTCTGTGAGTATTATGGGTTGATTCCGTTTTGGTGGTATCAACCCTTGAGTCGAGTTATAATCTATGATTCGATCATGAATCCGCCTAAAGAGATCTGTTTAGGTATTCATGACTCCTAAGTAGAATCCCTACCGGTCGAATTAGGGATTGGCCGGGTAATGGTAGAGTTGTATTAAAAAAAACCACGGGAGGTGGCTTAAATGTGGAAGATTAGTTTGGTCGTCAAATGGTTTCGGCGAGTTCACGTATTGTTTAGTTTCTGCGTGAGTCCGTTGAATTTGCGAAAATGGTTTTCTGAGTTTGTCCTAGGAGTGTGGAAATTTGTCTTTTGGTCTTTCTGGGGCGGAGTCTTGGTCTTTTGCTGTCGGTGTGTACCAATCCCAAGGTCTTATTGGAATAATCGCCATACTTATGGGGATCGTTGGGTTCGAAATTTGGATACTGCTGAAGCAATTCAGCGGATAGACTTTCTAATTCAAAGAAAAAGGTTCGAGTCAGCAAAACACTGGTTACTTTTCAACGAATCGTTTCGCCGGTTACAATCTGGCGAGGATCTGTTACGACGCCAGCGCGCACTTGAGGGGGAAGATTCCAGCGATCTAGAGCCCCTAAATTCATTCCTACGACTGGAAAAGGGTGTCGCTAGGGGATTCTATGAATCTTGTTGCGTGTTAACGGCAGAACTTTCCATTTTAGACGAAAGGAAGTCCCGATTAGTATTAGTGGAGGCCCCGGCCCCAAACAACGGAACGGGTCGAACTGCATCCCTCCACATCCACAGGAACAGTCAACTCCCTGCAGTTAACTTGAGACAAAGTTCCATCAACCTGAGGAGACTCCACGAGGACCGGACGGCCCCTCCTTCCGGTTCAGGCAATCGACTGATTGCGCCGGGCGAAGAACAAGATTTCGGGCTTCCGTGGCAGGATCCGCCCGGCATATTCTAAGACAAATGTGTTAGCTATTCAGAATTCCCGGTTATTTTGAAAGTTTCCTACTGTCTAGGTAGGGACTGACCGGGAAAAGGGAGGGGGTACGTACCATGTGAGATAATTGGTTGGGAAAAGTGGCCAGCGCCTTTGCAGTGGCTTTTGGAGGGATAACTGGTCTCAATAGGTTGAAGAAACCGGCTCACTGCGCCAGGCGAAGGAGAATCCAGCGCTGCGGGGCAGGACGCGAGCTCCCCGGCGACCCCGGACGAGCTATAGTGGAACTAAGTATTTAGGGGGAATTCGAAAACCTTTCTTACGATATAGATATAGATTCGAATGAGGGTTCGGATAGAAAGGTACCAATCAGTAGGAATTCTTCTTTCTTCGGATATTGTATGTTGTAAAAAAGGTTCCCCTAAAAAAGAACCTATCCCATTTTTTACCTAGGAATATTCTATGCGAGGCACGCGTATATCCATTAGTATGTTATCAAGGAAGTATCATTTAGAGAATAAATAGAATAAAATAAAAAGAATAATAATCCGAACAATACATGTCTTTCACATCCAACTCTAAACAATGAGCAACCTCCTCATTTTTGAATGGCGGTTCCAAAGAAACGTACTTCTCTGTCAAAAAAGCGTATTCGTAAAAATATTTGGAAAAAAAAGGGGTATTGGGCAGCGAGAAAAGCATTTTCATTAGCGAAATCTCTTTCTACCGGGAATTCAAAAAGTTTTTTGTACGACAAAAAAAAAAAGAACCAAGTCTTGGAAGAATCTGAATCAATATGACTCCCTGAATTGTTATGTCTAAAATGAAGGATTTCCATTAACTCATATTTTTCTTTTCAACGGATCAATACGAGACGGGACTGGTTATTGCGGTATGCAGAATAAGAAGTCCTCTGCTTACTGTATTCTCCATTTTTTGACGAAGTAGTGAAGGACAAGATACAAAGTTTTCGCTTTCTTTTTAGTAGGTTTTTCTAATTTGTGAGATGGGGGTTGTCATTTTCCTCATCGATTCACTTTTCATAATCCACTAACGAAAAGAAAAGTCTTCTTTTTCCTTTAGGAAGGATTTTTTTGGATTATGTATTCCTAATATGTAGTCCAAATAAGGGTCCTATATTTGGGCTGTGGAATCCATCAAGATCTATATCTATATATAGAATATAGATCTTGAGAGCTTTCTTTTCTTTAGAAATATAGAATTTTTTTTTGAAGTACGCTAAAATTCCGAGAAAGATTGAAACCTTTTAGTTCTATGCCTGGATAGAGGACAGAACTATCTAGTTCCAACTGCTGCATTTCCATGCCAGGCGAAGTGAAACCAATGGAAAGCTCTTTGTGAAAGTGAAACCTAACACCCTACGATCCCACAATACGAATGATTGTTGAATGTTCAATTAGTAATTGAAACGAGTGTTTTTTCATTGATTGTCAGATTCCCTAAAAAAGATTTGATTGAATTGACTCCTTAGAATCTCGACGATTGAATATGGATGGGCTATTATGTTTTTGAGTAAGCCGCCATGGTGAAATCGGTAGACACGCTGCTCTTAGGAAGCAGTGCTAGAGCATCTCGGTTCGAGTCCGAGTGGCGGCATCTTCGAAAAGAGATACAATAAATCATTATAATGAATAATGAATGGAATTCCTTATTTCCATTCCAGTCTTGAAGGATCCCTCTTTTCTTTTTTATTTTAGGATTTTTTTATGATATTCTCGACTTTACAACATATATTCACTCACATTTCTTTTTCGATCGTTTCAATTGTAATTAGTATTTATTTACTAACCTTATTATTAGTCTACGAAACGCTAGGACTCTCTAATTCGTCAGAAAAAGGCATGATAGCTACCTTTTTCTGTATAACAGGATTGTTAGTTACTCGTTGGATTTCTTCGGGACATTTCCCCTTAAGTGATTTATATGAATCAGTAATGTTTCTTTCGTGGGGTTTTTCCATTATTCATATGGTTCCACATTTTAGGAATCAAAAAACCCATTTAAGCGCAATAACCGCGCCAAGTACTATTTTGACTCAAGGCTTTGTTACTTCTGGTCTTTTATCAGAAATGCATCAATCCACAATATTAGTACCTGCTCTCCAATCTCAGTGGTTAATGATGCACGTAAGTATGATGGTATTGAGCTATGCAGCTCTTTTATGCGGCTCGTTATTCTCAGTAGCGCTTCTAGTCATTACATTTCGAACACGCATAGATATTTTTGGCAAAAGAAATCATTTATTAACAGGGTCATTTGTTTTTGATGAGATCCAATACGCAAATGAAAGAGGCAGTGTTTTACGAAACACTTTTTTTCTTTCATTTAGAAATTATCACATGTATCAGTTGATTCAGCAATTGGATCGTTGGAGTTATCGTGTCATTAGTCTAGGGTTTCTCTTTTTAACCATAGGTATTCTTTCGGGCGCGGTATGGGCTAATGAGGCATGGGGGTCATATTGGAATTGGGATCCCAAGGAAACTTGGGCATTTATTACTTGGACCCTATTTGCAATTTATTTACATATGAGAACAAATCAAAATGTTCAAGGCACGAATTCCGCAATTGTGGCTTCTCTTGGATTTCTTATAATTTGGCTATGTTATTTTGGGGTCAATCTATTAGGAATAGGATTACATAGTTATGGCTCATTCACATTAACATCGAATTGAAGAAGCGACCCAATCTAGAGGAACATAGTCTGAAGTTTGTGTGAGTTTTTTAGAACCATTTGAATCACTACTGGATGCAAATGGTTCTCAAAAACTCCAAACGTATCTGATTCGAATGGACTTCATTTTCTTTTTCCTTAAGATAAGGAAAAAGAAGACTTCTTTTTTTTCATTGTCCAGCGAATGGTTTTTGAAATCATAGCATTATTTTCTATCTTATTCATGAAAACTATCTTATCGAATAAAAGTAATTCGATAGGATAGCTTCTACCTTGTCAACGGATAGTGAGAGAAGGAAATCCGGATAAATACCAATCCCTATTACGGGTAGAAAGATACAGATCGAAACAAAAAGTTCTCGTGGTCCAGAATCCAAAAAAGAAGAGTTTGGGGCGGGAAATTGCTTGTATCCATAGAACATCTGGCGTGACATAGATAATGAATAAATAGGAGTTACTATCATTCCAATTGCCATTCCAAAAGTAATGAGTATTTTTGGCATTAAAAGAGATTTTGGACTGGTAATTACTCCAAAAAAGACTACCAATTCGGCAACAAAACCACTCATTCCCGGCAATGCAAGAGAAGCCATCGAGAAGCTACTGAACATTGTAAATATTTTAGGCATTGGGATAGCTATTCCGCCCATTTCGTCGAGATAAACAAGACGTATTCTATCGTAACTCGTTCCTGCCAAGAAAAAAAGCGCACCACCAATAAATCCGTGAGAAATGATTTGTAAAATGGCTCCATTTAGTCCTGTATCGGTTATCGAACCAATTCCTATAATTGTAAAACCCATATGAGATACAGAAGAATAGGCTATTCTCTTTTTTAAATTGCGTTGGCCAGGAGATGTTGAAGCTGCATAGATTATTTGAACTGTACCTATTATCATCAACCAGGGAGAAAATATAGAATGAGCGTGGGGTAAGAATTCCATATTGATCCGAACCAATCCATACGCTCCCATTTTTAATAAGATTCCGGCTAGAAGCATACACGTACTGTAATGTGCCTCCCCATGGGTATCTGGTAACCATGTATGTAAGGGTATAATCGGTGATTTGACAGCATAAGTAATAAGAAATCCAAAATAGAATAGTATTTCCAATGCCACCGGATACGATTGATTCGCTGAGGTTTCAAAATGTAAGGTTGCTTCGTTGGAACCATAGAAACCCATGCCCAGAACTCCCATTAATAGAAAAACAGAACCCCCCGCAGTGTACAAAAGAAACTTTGTAGCTGAGTACAAACGTTTCTTTCCTCCCCACATGGATAGAAGTAGGTAAACAGGAATTAATTCGAACTCCCACATGATAAAAAAAAGTAAAAGATCTCGAGAAGAAAATGATCCTATTTGGCCGCTGTACATTGCTAACATCAGGAAATGGAACAATCGTGAATCCCGAGTCACTGGCCGAGCCGCTAAAGTCGCTAAAGTAGTGATGAATCCCGTCAGTAAAACGGGTCCGATGGAAAGTCCATCGATTCCGAGTCTCCAGTGAAAATCCAAAAAATGGATCCATCTAAAATCCTGTTCTAATTGGATTAAGGGATCGTCAAATTGGAAATGATAACAGAATGCATAGGTCGTTAGAAGTAGATCGATTGCGCATATAGATAGAGTATACCACCGAATCATCTTATTTCCCCTATGAGGAAAAAAGAAAATGGAAGAACCCGCGGATATCGGCAAAATCACAATTATTGTTAACCAAGGAAAAGAATTCGTGGTAAAGACAAGATACACTTTGACCAAAAAACCCGTGCTCGAAATAATTTGATCGAGTACGGGTTTTTGTCGGTAAGGAGAAAAAAATGGGTTCAAGTAGAGTTTTCTAGAACGTATCAATAAGCTAGCCCCATGCTTCGCGTTGTCTCATGCCATAAATAAACCCGGACACTCAAGAAATCTGTTGGACAAGCGGATTCACACCTCTTACAACCTACACAGTCTTCCGTTCTTGGGGCAGAAGCAATTTGCTTAGCTTTACATCCGTCCCAAGGTATCATTTCTAATACATCTGTGGGGCAGGCTCGCACACATTGAGTACACCCTATACATGTATCATAAATCTTTACTGAATGTGACATGGTATCTATCCACTTTTTGAACGTCATAAATTTTCGATCTAGTAAAATCATAAAGGAATCATATATGGTAGACACCAGACGAATCGAGGGTTTACCAGAATCGATTTCGAATCAATCTACTTCTGGATCTGCTCATGATAGCGGTCCAAGATACTTTGATTTATTACGTTTTAGCAAACATGGGCCTATGTTTGTTTCTATCGTACATACCAATTTGAATTGGTGAATATTCTATTCAGTATTTAGATGATTACCGCTATTTATTCAGCAAGTTCGATTGATTGATACGAGTGGATTTTCTGTTACGATGAATTGACGAAACAATCGCAGGTCCAATAGCGGCTTCAGCGCCTGCAATAGCTATCACAAAAATCGCGAAAATGTCTCCTTTTAATTGGCGACTATCAAAGAAATCAGAAAATGTTACGAAATTCAAATTAACCGCATTCAGTATAAGCTCAAGACACATAAGTGCTCTGACCATATTTCGACTTGTGATCAATCCATAAATACCGATAGAAAATAAATAGGCACTCAAAACAAGCTCATGTTCAAGCATCATTGACCAACCCCTTATCAATCTGGATTTATTTGCTTTCAATAGGAACAAAAACTCCACCTTAATCCATTTTATTGACTAGAATCTCACAAGTGCAGAACAAAGGAAGGTATTGGTACTAGAATAGAGTGAACTAAAACCATTTCTATTTTATACATGAAAAATGGAATTGAAGTGAAGGAAAATGGGTGTGATAAGAAGGAAGTCTTTTGAGAGGACAGAACTCTTTCATTCGAACTCCTTCTTTTTATTACTGACGTGCCATAACAATTGCACCTATTAAGGCAACTAAAAGAATTATAGAAATGAGTTCAAAGGGAAGAAAAAAATCTGTTGATAAATGAGTCCCAATTTGTTGACCATTATTTACAAAATCCTGCTCTAAAATCTGGTTTGATCTTGTAGTCCAAATAATCCCGTACCATGAAGTATCTGGGACAGTAGTAATTAGTGAAACAAAAAGACTTGTACAAACCAGGGAAGTGACTCCTTCTCCAACGGTCCAAAGACCGAAATCCTTGTAATATTCTGAATCATTCATGAACATCACAGCGAATACGATTAACACATTTATGGCCCCTACGTAAATAAGGAGCTGTGCAGCAGCTACAAAATGGGAATTCGATGGAATATGGAATAGGGATATACAAACCAGAACCAACCCCAAGGAAAAGGCAGAAAAAATGGGATTGGTAAGTAATACCACTCCCAGACCTCCTAATAGAAGAACCGATCCCAAAAATACTAAAAGAAAATCATGTATTGGTCCAGTGAAATCCATTATATGGCAAATAATAGAGAAATAAGCTTAAATGGTTCATGATCTTTTTGACCAGACCGGGAAAAAATAGGTTACCCGACTCTTTTTAGGATATGCTCTGAATGGAATCCAATCCTAGATTGGGGGTTGATATAGAAATTCTCTAGATATATAATAAATATTCTTAATTTAGAGAGATGTAGATTTCGAAAAAATCACGGATAATGTATTTTTGCAAGACATGATTCTGAGCAATGAATCTGACATCAATAGCTAGGACTTTTACTTATTCGCCGAGCAGAATGGAAGATTTGCTCCTTTAGTATTTAGTAATAGTAATCGGAAATTGGAGTAATTGGTAATTGAATCAAGCGGTTTACCCATTTTTTATTTGATTTGAGTCGAAGTCATAATGGTTCGAATTAAGGAATCTCCAATTACTGACATTGGTAACCGACCCAAGGCAATTTGATTATAATTCAATTCGTGACGATTATAAGTAGAAAGTTCATATTCCTCAGTCATTGATAAACAATTTGTTGGACAATACTCGACACAATTACCACAAAATATACATATTCCGAAATCAATACTATAATTAAGTAATCGTTTCTTTCGAATTTCGGGTTCCAATCTCCAATCAACAGTGGGTAGATCTATAGGACATACACGAACACATACTTCACAAGCAATGCATTTATCAAATTCAAAGTGGATTCGACCGCGGAAACGCTCTGATGGAATCCATTTTTGATAGGGATATTGAATAGTTACAGGTAAACGACTCGTATGAGATAAGGTAATTATGAAACTTTGGCCGATATACCTTGCAGCTCTTACGGCTTGGTGACCATAATTCATGAACCCAGTTATCATAGGAAGCATATCGTAAATCTCTAGGAATAATTGACATTTTCTTTCTCTTGTTTAAGAAAACTTATGAATCAAAAATACAATGAATGTCTTATGTCTTTACAGCGAAAGGAGTTGGAAAGAAGTTGTCAATAAGAGATTCCCGAGGGAAATAGGTAAAAGAAATTTCCACCCAAGATTTAATAATTGGTCCATTCTCATCCTAGGCAAAGTCCATCTTGTTGTGATAGAAATGAACAGGAACAAATAAGCTTTTGCTAATGTAATGAAAATACCAATTGTTGTTCCAAAGACTCCACTCAGTTCATTTATTCGGAAAAAATGAGGAATGAATAGGAACGGAATAGAGGGATTCCAACCGCCCAAGTAAAGAACTGTTACAAATAATGAAGAGACTAGTAGATTTAGATAGGAAGCAACGTAAAATAAACCAAATTTGATACCCGAATATTCGGTTTGATAACCTGCTACTAATTCTTCCTCCGCTTCTGGTAAATCAAAGGGTAATCTTTCACATTCGGCTAGGGAAGAAATTAGAAAAACCGTAAATCCTATAGGTTGACGCCACAGATTCCAACCCCAAAAACCATATTTGGACTGTGCCTCAACTATTTCAACTGTACTTGAACTGTTAGATAATCATAGTCGGTGATAACATCACTGCTGCCATCGCTATTGCAGAACCGTACATGAGACTTTCACCTCATACGGCTCCTCAGTGGTCGTCATAAAAAAATCTAAGGACGGGCTCGTTATTCTCTCGATATAGTAGTTGAGTAGATAGAGGAAAGATGGATCGAAGAGTCCCACATTATACCAATCCAATTCTGTCGGCTATAATAACAAAAAGATGCTTCTGAATTGATCTCACCCTTTCTATTTCTAATGTATATTTCGAATTTCAAAAAATGTAATTTCGCTTAGTTCCGTAATACCTTAATCCTTCAATAAAAAGAAAATACTCATTGTATCAATTGCGACCTTTTTTCGATTACGAAAAAAGATTAGGCATTACATTAGTTCAGGAATCATGAGAATAATTCTCTCTGTATGATATAGATCAAATATTTCGTATTTTTCTTTTCTATTGCATATTTCTTTCGTTCCGGTTCTTCTTTCACATTTCATAGAAAAAGACAAGGAAGCTCTAAAAAAAGGTTACTTCGTTTCTGATAGCCATTTCTTTAACCAATGGGTAGGAGCATACTCAGGATCGGGATCCTGGGGAAGTACTGCTTGATCGTTTCTACTAACTTAAAGCCCCCACCCCAATTCCTTTTATGCGGAGAGACCTATTTAGGTAACTTAGATTATCTCCATTACGAATCCATTATGTACCTTAGTATTCCTAACCGCCCACTCATTTTTGCCAAAACCCCGTTATGACAGACAATAGTGAAAACTCCATATAGTTGCTCTTTTCTAACCGCGTCAAACCCTGATTGCTAATCAACTAATCTTGGGGTAATTTATTATGCTTATGGATGCTTAACTCTCGCACATAGGGAATGAGACTTCATCTTTTTACTGCAAATTTATAAGCTGTTTTGTTTCACTCATAGAACTTATCTGATTGAGTTCATTATCCGGAATGATGAATCAAAAAATGAAGATATCTACTCAATCCATTTCACTTCTTTCTTTCCTAGAAATCAAAGAAATAGGTAACAGCTCATGTCCAAACGAATCGCACGTAGAGATATGGATAAAACACATGGAGTTAATGGTATTTCATAACTAATCGATTGAGCAGCAGCTCGTAGACCACCTAAAAAGGAATATTTATTATTCGAACCATATCCTGACATAAGAAGTCCAAAAGGAGCAATACTTGAAACAGCAATCCATAAAAAAACACCTATACTGAGATCCGCTAGAACAAGCCGGTAGCTAAAAGGAATTACTGAATAACTTAGTAAAATGGATATAACTGCTATGGACGGTCCGAGACTAAATAAACGAATATCTCCTCTAGATGGTAGAAGATCCTCTTTAAAAAGGAGTTTTGTCCCATCGGCTAGAGCTTGCAGAATTCCAAAAGGACCTGCGTATTCAGGTCCTATACGTTGTTGTACTCCTGCAGATATTTTTCTTTCTAACCACACAATTATGAATATCCCTATTGTGATTCCAAATAGAGGAATAAAAATAGGTACAAGCAAGCGTGTGAGTCCATACACCTCTTTTAAGGATTCCAATCGAGAAAAAGAATTAATAGCCCGTACTTCCGTTGTATCAATTATCATTTCAACGATCAACTTCTCCCATAATGATATCTATACTCCCTAGTATCGTCATAATATCCGCCAATTTCATTCTTTTAACTAGCTGAGGAAGAATTTGCAAATTGAGAAAACCCGGTGGACGAATTTTCCATCTCCAGGGAAAAAGACTCTGATCCCCTATCAGAAAAATTCCCAATTCTCCCTTTGGAGCCTCCACTCTCATATAAAGCTCTTGTTTCAACAATTCAAAAGCCGGAGATGGTTTTTTACTAATGAATCGATATTCAAAATCATTCCACTCTGAATCCCTTTCTCTGCCAAAGCGCCGGACTTCTAAATTCTCATAGGGCCCCCCAGGAAGTCCTTCTAGAGCTTGTTGAATCATTTTTATGGATTCCATCATTTCACTGATTCGGACGAAATAACGGGCTAATGAATCCCCCTCTTTTTGCCATTGTACTTCCCAATCAAATTCATCATAACACTCATAATGATCAATTTTACGAAGATCCCATTGGAGTCCGGAAGCCCGTAGCATTGGCCCAGATAAACCCCAATTTATGGCTTCCTCCCCACTAATAATGCCCACTCCTTCAACTCGGCCCAAAAAAATAGGATTCCGCGTAATAAGCTTTTGATATTCAGCAATTCCTGTTAAAAAATACTCACAGAAATCCAAACATTTATCTACCCAACCATGAGGTAAATCAGCAGCGATTCCTCCGATACGAAAAAAATTATGCATCAGTCGCATACCTGTGGCAGCTTCGAATAGATCATATATCAATTCTCTCTCTCTGAAAATATAGAAGAAAGGCGTCTGCCCACCAATATCTGCCATAAAAGGGCCGAGCCATAACAGATGAGAAGCTATCCGACTCAATTCCAACATAATGACTCTGATATAGCTAGCTCTTTTAGGTACTTGAATATTTCCCAAACGTTCTGGGGCGTTTACTGTTATTGCCTCTGTAAACATAGTCGCTAAATAATCCCAACGTGTTACATAAGGTAGATATTGTATAATTGTTCGGTTTTCCGCAATTTTTTCCATCCCTCTGTGTAAATAACCCAATATAGGTTCACAGTAAATAACATTTTCACCGTCGAGAGTAATGATGAGGCGAAGAACGCCATGCATTGATGGGTGGTGAGGACCCATATTGACTATCATGAGGTCTTTTTTTGTAGTCGGTACATTCATATGCGTTTTCCCCGATTCAGGATCAGTATTCTATGAATTGCTGAAAACGAAATAGAGTTCATCAAAATTCGAGCTCTGAAAAATCAAATAATGCTACAAGGGCTCTTCCAATTAACTTATCACTTAACTTAACGAGTTTTTAACTCCCGAATATCCAACTGATCTATTAATTCTTTATAACGTACTCTATTTTTATTTGACAAATAGGTTAGCAACCGTTGACGTTTTCCCAGAGTTTTCTGTAGACCTCTCTGAGATAAATAATCTTTTTTGTGTAATTTCAAATGTGAAGTTACTTTCTTTAGTTTATTGGTGAAACTGAATACTTGAAATTCAACAGACCCCTTGTTTTCTTCTTGCGAAATAACTGAAATGAATGTACTTTTTACCATAAAAAGAGTCCTTCTCCCTCCCTTCCTTATTTTTTTTTTAGTTTCTACAGATTACAGATATCGATTTGACCAATCAATAAAAATAATGACATTCATTTTCATTTAGGATACAATACACACTAATGTTGATTTAATTAATTAATAATCAATCCAATTTGAAATTGGATTCGTCTATGCATAGTAACGTATAATTCTCCACCCACAAAACCGCGAAACCCATATCCACAGATCACAGTTCCACATACATAAGAAAGAGAAAAGCTCTTATGTATGTGTTCGGAGGAAACTGTATCTTGTAACATATTCCACAACTCTATCTAAAGTAACTCTCATAGCCCCATTATTATATTATTGGAACCTTGCGGAATCAGTCATCCAATTGATTAGATAAGATCGAAAAAAAGCATCTGCTTCATCGGATTTCACTATGTAAATTTCCATAAATAGAGATCCTTGTGTTTCGGTTTCAGACATCCGCGGATCGATTTGAAATGGAAACTAGCTCTACTGAAAATGCACTGAATGCATTGATCCACAGCTCACGGTTCCACATACATAAGAAAGAGATCTTATGTATGTGTTCGGAGGAAGCTGTATCTTGTACCCGAATTTCCAGCTATTGTGATCAAGTGCAGGTCTAGGTCTTGTAAAGAACTCGCTGGGATTTGCTTCGATTGATAAGTAAATTATCAACCAATTCTCAAGCGTGGATACATCTGTATCCTTAACATACTGAAACGGCTACCATTACTAGTATCAAACCAATAGCGATTCATACAAGCTAAATCTTCTAATCGGTAATTTGGCCAAAGAAAAACTTTCAATTTCATGAATTGAGTTGTATCTATATCAAGATGCTTACTATTAGTTAAAAGTGGACTACAGTTCCTTACGTTGTTCTCGTTGCAAAATACTTTCTTTTTACCCACAATATCTAGATTTCCCTTCCCGCAATTTAAACAAATTAGAATTCGCAATTCTCTACGACGTCTAGGAGATGAAATGTTTTCAGGAACAAGCAAATCATAACTATTTTCATCTATATTACCAACCATCTTTTCCTCTTTTGTTTTTGTAATGAATTCAGAAAAATTATTCCTATCAACATTTTGTTTTTCTTGGCATTTTCGATTCGTTTTTCTATTAATAGTAATTGGGTGTTTATTCTTATAGATCAATGAAAGAGCTATGGTTTGATACATAATTAATGGACCATCCCATTTTTTAGGTATACGAACTAGTTTGATTACTATTTCTCCACTGTTTAGTGCTTTAGGAAATAGAATTGGAGGTGCAGGTTCACTTTCCAGAGTAAGCTTAAGTTCACTTTCCAGAGTAGGTTTAAGTTCACTTTCCAGAGTAAGCTTAAGTTCACTTTCCAGAGTAGGTTTAAGTTCACTTTCCAGAGTAGGTTTAAGTTCACTTTCCAGAGTAGGTTTAAGTTCACTTTCCAGAGTAGGTTTAAGTTCACTTTCCAGAGTAGGTTTAAGTTCACTTTCCAGAGTAGGTTTAAGTTCACTTTCCAGAGTCAGTTCAGGTTCACTTTCCAGAGTCAGTTCAGATTCACTTTCCAGAGTCAGTTTAGGTTTCTCATACTTTAGAATCGACAGAGGCATTTCTTTTCTTCGAAAAAAGGATATAGCCAGTTCCCTTGGATCTCTCATCCTAAGCAGGAAACTAGAGATATTGATAACAGTGATTACATTTTCCTCAAAAAGATTGGTCCATGTCAACTGAAAACCCATGTAACTTTTCTTTTGCAGGAAGATGTCTAGGTCGGTTAGTGGTTTCCACTTCTTCGTCCCTTGCGTTTTCTGCTTTTTATCTTTTTCAATGTCTGATGCGCCAGACTCTTGTTTAACATCTTGTTGTTGATTTGGTTGATTAGTCTTCCCTTGGGTTGGTCGATTTAATCTAGGATTTTCTTGGCCAGGCGATTTGTTTTCTTCTTGATTCTCTAATTTTTTTTTTTCTTGATTCTCTAATTCAAGATCCTTTTTTTCTTTTTCTTTTTTGGTATTTTCTTTTTTGGTATTTTTTTTTTCACGACTATCACGGATGTTTTGATTGTTATTAAACTCGAAAAGAAGTAATTTGATTGGTATGATCCACGGGTTCATCCTATATTTTTCATAAATCGATTTCTTACTGCGCTGAGTTTGAGTTAGTCTTGCTTTATTCATTCCCATCCAGTCAAAAGGATGGTTTTTTATTTTATTTTTGTTTTGGGATTCATTTTTGTTTTGGGATTCATTTTTGTTTTGGGATTCATTTTTGTTTTGGGATGACTTGACTTGTTTATGAATCGCATAATAAAAAAGATCTTTTTTATCAATTGTATTAATTATTGGAGAATAATGAGTCGCAATCTTAGTTTTTTTATTGATCCAGGTCTCAATATGTCTCGTCTTTAGAAAACAGATGATTTGCCAATCCAAATATTTTCTATCCGAATTTTTTCTACTATATCTCCGGATAGAAAAAAAATCAGGTTTATACGTGATGTACTTCGAGGAAATACCGTGACCTTCATTTCCTTGTAATGGCAATCCATAAATAGAAAAATCCTTTCGTTCTCCATAATTAATATATTTATGTGATAAAAGATTATATTTGTAATGTTTTTTTAATTTCTCGGTTTTTGTTTTAACCGATAATGAAGCTCTTTTTTTTTTTTGTTTCTCAAAAAGAATTAATTGGTTTTTTTCATATGAATCCAAACTTGGTGTATCTAGATTTTGAATCTTACGACTTTGATTGATCCGATTTCGCCACTTTTGGGACATAAATTTAGACAAGCTAGTCTGAGATAAATCATATTGATAGTGGCTACTTAACCAGTTTTTCCATTCAGTCAATTCTGCATTTCCATGTTCTTTATGCCTTGATTTGAAATGAAATATTCCTTGTGTTCCAAAAAAATTCTTTATTCTCTCTTTAAGAAAAACAGATGTTCGAGAATATTGAAGGACAAATTTCAAGGGATATTTGTAAATACCAGGTCTTTGTGATAATTTGTAAAATACATATGCTTGTGACAAGGAAACTATCTCACAAAAAGTCTTTGAATTTTTATTACCAATATTAGAAAACTTCTTTTTTATAGTCAAAATCCAATTCATTGGATTTTCATCAATTCCTTCGTGATTTGTTTGCTTAAAGTAACTGTATGTATTTTGCTTAAAGTAACTGTATGTATCAAGAATTCTTTGTTTTAATTGAAGTAATTCAAGACACATTTCGACAATATGGTTCGAAATATGAATGAGAATTTGAGAAAAAAGACTTTCAATGAACAATACCAAAAAAACGCGACCTTTCCGTATTAATCTCACATTTCTTCTTTTTACTATTTGCCAAAGGTTTTTTGAGGAGTCTACTCTTTTCTTAGCAAAACTCGCCTCGCTAGGACTAATATTTCTATCGGGTATTAAAAATTTGGTTTTCTTGTCGTTTGTTATTTTTTCAATTTGATTTCTAATTGTACTTGTCCTATCAGACAGATCCTGTATTTTTTGTTCTGTAAGTGAAGATTTTGTCCAAGCCATCGATTGAATTCGACTAGACGATTCATCAAAAATCTGATTCCTTATTAGAAAATTTTTCTTTTTTTGAGTTTCATTCAATTCATACCCTTCCCCCACTCCAAACTTGTTATTTAGATTTCCTTTTTCAAGTTGTTTGATTTTGATAAACGGATCTAGAATCCATTTTTCCTTTTTTGTTAACAATTGAAAACTTTTTTTTTTCGCTTCTCTAATTCGTTTTTCAAATTCTTTATAAATAGGTTCAAGAGGATGAGGTTCTTCTCGGGTAGCACCAAAAGGCCTTTCCGTTTCCATTCCCCAGGTTGTTAAAAAAGAAGATTTTGCTTTTTTTCTTTTCTGTTGCATTGGCTCTTTCCGTTTCTGATGGGGTCCTAGTTGAAAACTGTACCGAAGACGGAAAGGGAAGAGGATTTTTATCTGCATACCGTCTGTTAACCAATTTTGCGGAAATTCTGTTTCGGATATTGTAACACCATTGTGAGTACAGTTAACATGAATTTCTCTGCCCCACGCCTTCCAATCTTCGTCCCAATCTTTGTACCACTCGGGGAATTGTTGGGGGAATTGAAATGGAAATAATACAAAAAGGCTGAAGTTTTTGGCTATAATCAATGAGGGTAATACAATATATTTTCTAAGAATTGAGTGAGCTAGTAATAAATACCCCCTTACTGCGTGCGCATACGGAGTCCTATCCCACAGTTCTGCTATTTCTAGTCGCTCCTCCTCCGCGTTCTCCCTTTTTTCAGCTTCGTCCTCTGGCCCGTCCTCCCTTTCTTGTGCTTCGACCCCCCTTTCTTGCGCCTTGTCCTCTCCTTCTTGTGCCTCGTCTTCCTCGTACTCCCAAATTTGCACTTCCGCGCCTTTTCCTATCCAATTCCTAAAGATCCTAAAGATTGGATTCATAAAGATTGGATTCAGAATTTTCAGAATTTTCAGCATTGGGGAGAAAATTGTGTCTATTCTGTCCAAAAAAAGTGGGGAATGCAGATTTGTTTGAAATAGTTTCCAAGTAACTGTTTTACGTCTTTGAGCGCGTACGGAGCCTTTGATTAAATCTCGATTAAAATCTGATTGTTTCGAATAACGTATTAAAATATCCGTAGTATCCTTATCCTTATCATCATATTCCTCTGCCTTCCCCCGCTTCGTATAATAGTCCTTCCAATCAAAAATAAATACATTTTTGAAGGTTCTTGAAATAATCTGAGACCAGTCTGGGTCTTCTTCCTCCAGGGTCATTTTCTGCGAATCGTCAAGCAATTGATATGTCCATCGAGGAACCTTTTTCACAATTTCGTTTAGGTCAAGTCGCTCCTTTATGGTTTTTTGAATTGTTTGGTCCTTTGGTTCAGTTGTACTTGCACCGAATAAATATTGCACTTGATTTTCCGAATCCATTTTTCCTTGGTCTGAAAATACTGATTGTGCCTCAAATGTATCTAGTTTTTGTTCAAATTCTTGGTAATCGGGGAAAAGGGTACCATGAAACTTGTTTATCCACATTTTTTCGTTAGAATCCCCCGCAGGGGTAATTAAATAATCATTTTCCTTCTCATTTTCCTTCTTATTTGCCTTTTTCTTCTTATTTTCCTTTTCCTTCTCATTTTCCTTCTTAACGCTTGGAGGTAATTTCGAGGTTGTTCCGCGAAAGGGCCCATTCAAAAAAGAATCGTACCTTTTAGGCAAGCATTCTTGTGCAGTCTCATCATTACATAATCGAGTCCTTTTTTCGAGTACATCCAAATCAAGAGATCCCCTTTTTAGAGCGTCAATTCGATGGAAAAGGTCGTTGCTCAGACTAGCTCTTTTTTGTTCATTGGTATAAATCCAATGATTATCCAATTCCTCAGAGGGGAGTTTTTCTGGTAGGTACAAAAACCCCTTTCTTTCTATCATTTCAAAAAAGGTTGACAAACTTGGTGGATATGTAAAAGAGATTCTTTGTTTTCCATCACTTCGGCATGTATAAAAAAAATAGTCTGACATTTCAGTTCTTAGAGCCTTTTGAAATCCATCACTTTTTATATATCGCAATGGTCGATTCCATCGGTTATAGTCGAAAAGAAAAGTTACAAGAGGCATTTCTGAACTGAAGAAGCCTTTCTTTTCTTTCAGTTTTTCATCTAGGTTGTTCGAATCTTCCGAAAAAAGGGAAAGGTCTGCCTCGGCGGATCTTTCTTGTCCCTGTTTGGAAGTTGTGTCTATTTCTATATCTGTTTCGTCCGGACTTTGGCCCCTTTCTACCGTTGCCGAGGTTTTTTTTTTTTTCTTTTTTTTATCCTCGGTCCTATTAAGTGACGGAATTCTGCCTAAATAGTAGACACAGGAGAGAAATAATAGAATGGTGAAGATTCGCTCCAGAGAATTTCGAAAGTCTGCCATACGGTAACTATTCAATCTAATAGAACGATTTTGTCGTATCCAGAACAATACCAACTCAAAACCTTTCATGCACAAAATGTGACCAATGAACCAACCAACAAAACTACTTGTTAAAAATAACATCTTGTTGTTGCATCGAAACATATAAATACTGATTACTCGGGGTAAGGTCGAACTCGGCAAAACGAAATGGTTGAATAGTGGAAAAATGATATTAGTAAGGAATACATATTGAGTGTATAAATTACGCATTGCATTTCTAGTGGTCGTTACCGAATCAAAAAATTCTTTGTCATTGCGCCAACAGAAATAAACCAAAAAATAGAGTAGACTTAGGATAGTTATTGTATGAGGTGTACCCAATGCTAGATGGAGAGGTGCATAATAGATCGATATGAACATGATAAGCTGCCCCATCAGAAAACCAGTTGTTGCGGATACATCCTTCTCGCTTCCTTCTTCCATAACCCGAGCTCGGAGAAGCAAGAGATATGAGGGCCCTATGGTCCCTGCAGTCAGAAATCCATAAAAGAGTCCGGCCACAACAACAGAATTGCTTATCTGCATACATAACCGGGCTAGAGTAACTAGTCGAAACATTGTTAACATAAGATTATCCCTCCCTTGGGTTTATTGAGTTTTAAAATGATGGAAATCTTTTTACGTTGAGTATAGATATAGAAGAGTATCGATATAGAAAGATATCGAATAAGACAGTTCGTAGAATTTCCCCTCACTATTTCCACTTACCCCTTCTCAACCGCATAAGATTTCCATAATATTGTTATTTATCTATTAGATAAATCGACTCAAAATAGATTTCATGTAATGAAAAATAGATTTGCTGTAATAGTTTATCTTTCTTGCCGTCGCCTCTACCTCCCTAAGACAGCGGAGACCAAGCAGTCAAAAAAGCGCAATATTCAGCAAGAGAAACAGTGCCAAAAGGCGTTCTACGAATCCACAGAAACTAACCAAAAGTTTTCCTACCATGACAAAGTAAAGTCCGTTGGTGGATCTTAGAGAAGAAATATATTGAAGGTCACCCAAGCGGTCGATTACATTCCACCAGCCATATTGGGCTAGGCGCATTTCGAACTGAATCAAACCTTTGACCCACCCTAGTTTCCAAAGTCGCCAAAAATTCCCTTTTTTCATCCTTTCCCTTTTTTCATCCTTTCCCTTTTTTCATCCTTTATTTATTTTATTTATTAATTGTTAATTTATTAGTTGTTATTAGTTTAATTTATTAGTTGTTATTAGTTTAATTTATTAGTTGTTATTAGTTTATTAGTAAGTATAGCACAAGAGAACAAATGAATTGCCATTACAAAGAAATATAGAAAAACAAGGAAATAACGAATATAAAAGAAATAACGAATCTTTATCTTTATTTTTGTTTCTTTTTTATTTTTGTTTCTTTATTTTTGTTTCTTTTTTATGATGAAAAAAGGGAATTTTTGGCGACTTTGGAAACTAGGGTGGGTCAAAGGTTTGATTCAGTTCGAAATGCGCCTAGCCCAATATGGCTGGTGGAATGTAATCGACCGCTTGGGTGACCTTCAATATATTTCTTCTCTAAGATCCACCAACGGACTTTACTTTGTCATGGTAGGAAAACTTTTGGTTAGTTTCTGTGGATTCGTAGAACGCCTTTTGGCACTGTTTCTCTTGCTGAATATTGCGCTTTTTTGACTGCTTGGTCTCCGCTGTCTTAGGGAGGTAGAGGCGACGGCAAGAAAGATAAACTATTACAGCAAATCTATTTTTCATTACATGAAATCTATTTTGAGTCGATTTATCTAATAGATAAATAACAATATTATGGAAATCTTATGCGGTTGAGAAGGGGTAAGTGGAAATAGTGAGGGGAAATTCTACGAACTGTCTTATTCGATATCTTTCTATATCGATACTCTTCTATATCTATACTCAACGTAAAAAGATTTCCATCATTTTAAAACTCAATAAACCCAAGGGAGGGATAATCTTATGTTAACAATGTTTCGACTAGTTACTCTAGCCCGGTTATGTATGCAGATAAGCAATTCTGTTGTTGTGGCCGGACTCTTTTATGGATTTCTGACTGCAGGGACCATAGGGCCCTCATATCTCTTGCTTCTCCGAGCTCGGGTTATGGAAGAAGGAAGCGAGAAGGATGTATCCGCAACAACTGGTTTTCTGATGGGGCAGCTTATCATGTTCATATCGATCTATTATGCACCTCTCCATCTAGCATTGGGTACACCTCATACAATAACTATCCTAAGTCTACTCTATTTTTTGGTTTATTTCTGTTGGCGCAATGACAAAGAATTTTTTGATTCGGTAACGACCACTAGAAATGCAATGCGTAATTTATACACTCAATATGTATTCCTTACTAATATCATTTTTCCACTATTCAACCATTTCGTTTTGCCGAGTTCGACCTTACCCCGAGTAATCAGTATTTATATGTTTCGATGCAACAACAAGATGTTATTTTTAACAAGTAGTTTTGTTGGTTGGTTCATTGGTCACATTTTGTGCATGAAAGGTTTTGAGTTGGTATTGTTCTGGATACGACAAAATCGTTCTATTAGATTGAATAGTTACCGTATGGCAGACTTTCGAAATTCTCTGGAGCGAATCTTCACCATTCTATTATTTCTCTCCTGTGTCTACTATTTAGGCAGAATTCCGTCACTTAATAGGACCGAGGATAAAAAAAAGAAAAAAAAAAAAACCTCGGCAACGGTAGAAAGGGGCCAAAGTCCGGACGAAACAGATATAGAAATAGACACAACTTCCAAACAGGGACAAGAAAGATCCGCCGAGGCAGACCTTTCCCTTTTTTCGGAAGATTCGAACAACCTAGATGAAAAACTGAAAGAAAAGAAAGGCTTCTTCAGTTCAGAAATGCCTCTTGTAACTTTTCTTTTCGACTATAACCGATGGAATCGACCATTGCGATATATAAAAAGTGATGGATTTCAAAAGGCTCTAAGAACTGAAATGTCAGACTATTTTTTTTATACATGCCGAAGTGATGGAAAACAAAGAATCTCTTTTACATATCCACCAAGTTTGTCAACCTTTTTTGAAATGATAGAAAGAAAGGGGTTTTTGTACCTACCAGAAAAACTCCCCTCTGAGGAATTGGATAATCATTGGATTTATACCAATGAACAAAAAAGAGCTAGTCTGAGCAACGACCTTTTCCATCGAATTGACGCTCTAAAAAGGGGATCTCTTGATTTGGATGTACTCGAAAAAAGGACTCGATTATGTAATGATGAGACTGCACAAGAATGCTTGCCTAAAAGGTACGATTCTTTTTTGAATGGGCCCTTTCGCGGAACAACCTCGAAATTACCTCCAAGCGTTAAGAAGGAAAATGAGAAGGAAAAGGAAAATAAGAAGAAAAAGGCAAATAAGAAGGAAAATGAGAAGGAAAATGATTATTTAATTACCCCTGCGGGGGATTCTAACGAAAAAATGTGGATAAACAAGTTTCATGGTACCCTTTTCCCCGATTACCAAGAATTTGAACAAAAACTAGATACATTTGAGGCACAATCAGTATTTTCAGACCAAGGAAAAATGGATTCGGAAAATCAAGTGCAATATTTATTCGGTGCAAGTACAACTGAACCAAAGGACCAAACAATTCAAAAAACCATAAAGGAGCGACTTGACCTAAACGAAATTGTGAAAAAGGTTCCTCGATGGACATATCAATTGCTTGACGATTCGCAGAAAATGACCCTGGAGGAAGAAGACCCAGACTGGTCTCAGATTATTTCAAGAACCTTCAAAAATGTATTTATTTTTGATTGGAAGGACTATTATACGAAGCGGGGGAAGGCAGAGGAATATGATGATAAGGATAAGGATACTACGGATATTTTAATACGTTATTCGAAACAATCAGATTTTAATCGAGATTTAATCAAAGGCTCCGTACGCGCTCAAAGACGTAAAACAGTTACTTGGAAACTATTTCAAACAAATCTGCATTCCCCACTTTTTTTGGACAGAATAGACACAATTTTCTCCCCAATGCTGAAAATTCTGAAAATTCTGAATCCAATCTTTATGAATCCAATCTTTAGGATCTTTAGGAATTGGATAGGAAAAGGCGCGGAAGTGCAAATTTGGGAGTACGAGGAAGACGAGGCACAAGAAGGAGAGGACAAGGCGCAAGAAAGGGGGGTCGAAGCACAAGAAAGGGAGGACGGGCCAGAGGACGAAGCTGAAAAAAGGGAGAACGCGGAGGAGGAGCGACTAGAAATAGCAGAACTGTGGGATAGGACTCCGTATGCGCACGCAGTAAGGGGGTATTTATTACTAGCTCACTCAATTCTTAGAAAATATATTGTATTACCCTCATTGATTATAGCCAAAAACTTCAGCCTTTTTGTATTATTTCCATTTCAATTCCCCCAACAATTCCCCGAGTGGTACAAAGATTGGGACGAAGATTGGAAGGCGTGGGGCAGAGAAATTCATGTTAACTGTACTCACAATGGTGTTACAATATCCGAAACAGAATTTCCGCAAAATTGGTTAACAGACGGTATGCAGATAAAAATCCTCTTCCCTTTCCGTCTTCGGTACAGTTTTCAACTAGGACCCCATCAGAAACGGAAAGAGCCAATGCAACAGAAAAGAAAAAAAGCAAAATCTTCTTTTTTAACAACCTGGGGAATGGAAACGGAAAGGCCTTTTGGTGCTACCCGAGAAGAACCTCATCCTCTTGAACCTATTTATAAAGAATTTGAAAAACGAATTAGAGAAGCGAAAAAAAAAAGTTTTCAATTGTTAACAAAAAAGGAAAAATGGATTCTAGATCCGTTTATCAAAATCAAACAACTTGAAAAAGGAAATCTAAATAACAAGTTTGGAGTGGGGGAAGGGTATGAATTGAATGAAACTCAAAAAAAGAAAAATTTTCTAATAAGGAATCAGATTTTTGATGAATCGTCTAGTCGAATTCAATCGATGGCTTGGACAAAATCTTCACTTACAGAACAAAAAATACAGGATCTGTCTGATAGGACAAGTACAATTAGAAATCAAATTGAAAAAATAACAAACGACAAGAAAACCAAATTTTTAATACCCGATAGAAATATTAGTCCTAGCGAGGCGAGTTTTGCTAAGAAAAGAGTAGACTCCTCAAAAAACCTTTGGCAAATAGTAAAAAGAAGAAATGTGAGATTAATACGGAAAGGTCGCGTTTTTTTGGTATTGTTCATTGAAAGTCTTTTTTCTCAAATTCTCATTCATATTTCGAACCATATTGTCGAAATGTGTCTTGAATTACTTCAATTAAAACAAAGAATTCTTGATACATACAGTTACTTTAAGCAAAATACATACAGTTACTTTAAGCAAACAAATCACGAAGGAATTGATGAAAATCCAATGAATTGGATTTTGACTATAAAAAAGAAGTTTTCTAATATTGGTAATAAAAATTCAAAGACTTTTTGTGAGATAGTTTCCTTGTCACAAGCATATGTATTTTACAAATTATCACAAAGACCTGGTATTTACAAATATCCCTTGAAATTTGTCCTTCAATATTCTCGAACATCTGTTTTTCTTAAAGAGAGAATAAAGAATTTTTTTGGAACACAAGGAATATTTCATTTCAAATCAAGGCATAAAGAACATGGAAATGCAGAATTGACTGAATGGAAAAACTGGTTAAGTAGCCACTATCAATATGATTTATCTCAGACTAGCTTGTCTAAATTTATGTCCCAAAAGTGGCGAAATCGGATCAATCAAAGTCGTAAGATTCAAAATCTAGATACACCAAGTTTGGATTCATATGAAAAAAACCAATTAATTCTTTTTGAGAAACAAAAAAAAAAAAGAGCTTCATTATCGGTTAAAACAAAAACCGAGAAATTAAAAAAACATTACAAATATAATCTTTTATCACATAAATATATTAATTATGGAGAACGAAAGGATTTTTCTATTTATGGATTGCCATTACAAGGAAATGAAGGTCACGGTATTTCCTCGAAGTACATCACGTATAAACCTGATTTTTTTTCTATCCGGAGATATAGTAGAAAAAATTCGGATAGAAAATATTTGGATTGGCAAATCATCTGTTTTCTAAAGACGAGACATATTGAGACCTGGATCAATAAAAAAACTAAGATTGCGACTCATTATTCTCCAATAATTAATACAATTGATAAAAAAGATCTTTTTTATTATGCGATTCATAAACAAGTCAAGTCATCCCAAAACAAAAATGAATCCCAAAACAAAAATGAATCCCAAAACAAAAATGAATCCCAAAACAAAAATAAAATAAAAAACCATCCTTTTGACTGGATGGGAATGAATAAAGCAAGACTAACTCAAACTCAGCGCAGTAAGAAATCGATTTATGAAAAATATAGGATGAACCCGTGGATCATACCAATCAAATTACTTCTTTTCGAGTTTAATAACAATCAAAACATCCGTGATAGTCGTGAAAAAAAAAATACCAAAAAAGAAAATACCAAAAAAGAAAAAGAAAAAAAGGATCTTGAATTAGAGAATCAAGAAAAAAAAAAATTAGAGAATCAAGAAGAAAACAAATCGCCTGGCCAAGAAAATCCTAGATTAAATCGACCAACCCAAGGGAAGACTAATCAACCAAATCAACAACAAGATGTTAAACAAGAGTCTGGCGCATCAGACATTGAAAAAGATAAAAAGCAGAAAACGCAAGGGACGAAGAAGTGGAAACCACTAACCGACCTAGACATCTTCCTGCAAAAGAAAAGTTACATGGGTTTTCAGTTGACATGGACCAATCTTTTTGAGGAAAATGTAATCACTGTTATCAATATCTCTAGTTTCCTGCTTAGGATGAGAGATCCAAGGGAACTGGCTATATCCTTTTTTCGAAGAAAAGAAATGCCTCTGTCGATTCTAAAGTATGAGAAACCTAAACTGACTCTGGAAAGTGAATCTGAACTGACTCTGGAAAGTGAACCTGAACTGACTCTGGAAAGTGAACTTAAACCTACTCTGGAAAGTGAACTTAAACCTACTCTGGAAAGTGAACTTAAACCTACTCTGGAAAGTGAACTTAAACCTACTCTGGAAAGTGAACTTAAACCTACTCTGGAAAGTGAACTTAAACCTACTCTGGAAAGTGAACTTAAGCTTACTCTGGAAAGTGAACTTAAACCTACTCTGGAAAGTGAACTTAAGCTTACTCTGGAAAGTGAACCTGCACCTCCAATTCTATTTCCTAAAGCACTAAACAGTGGAGAAATAGTAATCAAACTAGTTCGTATACCTAAAAAATGGGATGGTCCATTAATTATGTATCAAACCATAGCTCTTTCATTGATCTATAAGAATAAACACCCAATTACTATTAATAGAAAAACGAATCGAAAATGCCAAGAAAAACAAAATGTTGATAGGAATAATTTTTCTGAATTCATTACAAAAACAAAAGAGGAAAAGATGGTTGGTAATATAGATGAAAATAGTTATGATTTGCTTGTTCCTGAAAACATTTCATCTCCTAGACGTCGTAGAGAATTGCGAATTCTAATTTGTTTAAATTGCGGGAAGGGAAATCTAGATATTGTGGGTAAAAAGAAAGTATTTTGCAACGAGAACAACGTAAGGAACTGTAGTCCACTTTTAACTAATAGTAAGCATCTTGATATAGATACAACTCAATTCATGAAATTGAAAGTTTTTCTTTGGCCAAATTACCGATTAGAAGATTTAGCTTGTATGAATCGCTATTGGTTTGATACTAGTAATGGTAGCCGTTTCAGTATGTTAAGGATACAGATGTATCCACGCTTGAGAATTGGTTGATAATTTACTTATCAATCGAAGCAAATCCCAGCGAGTTCTTTACAAGACCTAGACCTGCACTTGATCACAATAGCTGGAAATTCGGGTACAAGATACAGCTTCCTCCGAACACATACATAAGATCTCTTTCTTATGTATGTGGAACCGTGAGCTGTGGATCAATGCATTCAGTGCATTTTCAGTAGAGCTAGTTTCCATTTCAAATCGATCCGCGGATGTCTGAAACCGAAACACAAGGATCTCTATTTATGGAAATTTACATAGTGAAATCCGATGAAGCAGATGCTTTTTTTCGATCTTATCTAATCAATTGGATGACTGATTCCGCAAGGTTCCAATAATATAATAATGGGGCTATGAGAGTTACTTTAGATAGAGTTGTGGAATATGTTACAAGATACAGTTTCCTCCGAACACATACATAAGAGCTTTTCTCTTTCTTATGTATGTGGAACTGTGATCTGTGGATATGGGTTTCGCGGTTTTGTGGGTGGAGAATTATACGTTACTATGCATAGACGAATCCAATTTCAAATTGGATTGATTATTAATTAATTAAATCAACATTAGTGTGTATTGTATCCTAAATGAAAATGAATGTCATTATTTTTATTGATTGGTCAAATCGATATCTGTAATCTGTAGAAACTAAAAAAAAAATAAGGAAGGGAGGGAGAAGGACTCTTTTTATGGTAAAAAGTACATTCATTTCAGTTATTTCGCAAGAAGAAAACAAGGGGTCTGTTGAATTTCAAGTATTCAGTTTCACCAATAAACTAAAGAAAGTAACTTCACATTTGAAATTACACAAAAAAGATTATTTATCTCAGAGAGGTCTACAGAAAACTCTGGGAAAACGTCAACGGTTGCTAACCTATTTGTCAAATAAAAATAGAGTACGTTATAAAGAATTAATAGATCAGTTGGATATTCGGGAGTTAAAAACTCGTTAAGTTAAGTGATAAGTTAATTGGAAGAGCCCTTGTAGCATTATTTGATTTTTCAGAGCTCGAATTTTGATGAACTCTATTTCGTTTTCAGCAATTCATAGAATACTGATCCTGAATCGGGGAAAACGCATATGAATGTACCGACTACAAAAAAAGACCTCATGATAGTCAATATGGGTCCTCACCACCCATCAATGCATGGCGTTCTTCGCCTCATCATTACTCTCGACGGTGAAAATGTTATTTACTGTGAACCTATATTGGGTTATTTACACAGAGGGATGGAAAAAATTGCGGAAAACCGAACAATTATACAATATCTACCTTATGTAACACGTTGGGATTATTTAGCGACTATGTTTACAGAGGCAATAACAGTAAACGCCCCAGAACGTTTGGGAAATATTCAAGTACCTAAAAGAGCTAGCTATATCAGAGTCATTATGTTGGAATTGAGTCGGATAGCTTCTCATCTGTTATGGCTCGGCCCTTTTATGGCAGATATTGGTGGGCAGACGCCTTTCTTCTATATTTTCAGAGAGAGAGAATTGATATATGATCTATTCGAAGCTGCCACAGGTATGCGACTGATGCATAATTTTTTTCGTATCGGAGGAATCGCTGCTGATTTACCTCATGGTTGGGTAGATAAATGTTTGGATTTCTGTGAGTATTTTTTAACAGGAATTGCTGAATATCAAAAGCTTATTACGCGGAATCCTATTTTTTTGGGCCGAGTTGAAGGAGTGGGCATTATTAGTGGGGAGGAAGCCATAAATTGGGGTTTATCTGGGCCAATGCTACGGGCTTCCGGACTCCAATGGGATCTTCGTAAAATTGATCATTATGAGTGTTATGATGAATTTGATTGGGAAGTACAATGGCAAAAAGAGGGGGATTCATTAGCCCGTTATTTCGTCCGAATCAGTGAAATGATGGAATCCATAAAAATGATTCAACAAGCTCTAGAAGGACTTCCTGGGGGGCCCTATGAGAATTTAGAAGTCCGGCGCTTTGGCAGAGAAAGGGATTCAGAGTGGAATGATTTTGAATATCGATTCATTAGTAAAAAACCATCTCCGGCTTTTGAATTGTTGAAACAAGAGCTTTATATGAGAGTGGAGGCTCCAAAGGGAGAATTGGGAATTTTTCTGATAGGGGATCAGAGTCTTTTTCCCTGGAGATGGAAAATTCGTCCACCGGGTTTTCTCAATTTGCAAATTCTTCCTCAGCTAGTTAAAAGAATGAAATTGGCGGATATTATGACGATACTAGGGAGTATAGATATCATTATGGGAGAAGTTGATCGTTGAAATGATAATTGATACAACGGAAGTACGGGCTATTAATTCTTTTTCTCGATTGGAATCCTTAAAAGAGGTGTATGGACTCACACGCTTGCTTGTACCTATTTTTATTCCTCTATTTGGAATCACAATAGGGATATTCATAATTGTGTGGTTAGAAAGAAAAATATCTGCAGGAGTACAACAACGTATAGGACCTGAATACGCAGGTCCTTTTGGAATTCTGCAAGCTCTAGCCGATGGGACAAAACTCCTTTTTAAAGAGGATCTTCTACCATCTAGAGGAGATATTCGTTTATTTAGTCTCGGACCGTCCATAGCAGTTATATCCATTTTACTAAGTTATTCAGTAATTCCTTTTAGCTACCGGCTTGTTCTAGCGGATCTCAGTATAGGTGTTTTTTTATGGATTGCTGTTTCAAGTATTGCTCCTTTTGGACTTCTTATGTCAGGATATGGTTCGAATAATAAATATTCCTTTTTAGGTGGTCTACGAGCTGCTGCTCAATCGATTAGTTATGAAATACCATTAACTCCATGTGTTTTATCCATATCTCTACGTGCGATTCGTTTGGACATGAGCTGTTACCTATTTCTTTGATTTCTAGGAAAGAAAGAAGTGAAATGGATTGAGTAGATATCTTCATTTTTTGATTCATCATTCCGGATAATGAACTCAATCAGATAAGTTCTATGAGTGAAACAAAACAGCTTATAAATTTGCAGTAAAAAGATGAAGTCTCATTCCCTATGTGCGAGAGTTAAGCATCCATAAGCATAATAAATTACCCCAAGATTAGTTGATTAGCAATCAGGGTTTGACGCGGTTAGAAAAGAGCAACTATATGGAGTTTTCACTATTGTCTGTCATAACGGGGTTTTGGCAAAAATGAGTGGGCGGTTAGGAATACTAAGGTACATAATGGATTCGTAATGGAGATAATCTAAGTTACCTAAATAGGTCTCTCCGCATAAAAGGAATTGGGGTGGGGGCTTTAAGTTAGTAGAAACGATCAAGCAGTACTTCCCCAGGATCCCGATCCTGAGTATGCTCCTACCCATTGGTTAAAGAAATGGCTATCAGAAACGAAGTAACCTTTTTTTAGAGCTTCCTTGTCTTTTTCTATGAAATGTGAAAGAAGAACCGGAACGAAAGAAATATGCAATAGAAAAGAAAAATACGAAATATTTGATCTATATCATACAGAGAGAATTATTCTCATGATTCCTGAACTAATGTAATGCCTAATCTTTTTTCGTAATCGAAAAAAGGTCGCAATTGATACAATGAGTATTTTCTTTTTATTGAAGGATTAAGGTATTACGGAACTAAGCGAAATTACATTTTTTGAAATTCGAAATATACATTAGAAATAGAAAGGGTGAGATCAATTCAGAAGCATCTTTTTGTTATTATAGCCGACAGAATTGGATTGGTATAATGTGGGACTCTTCGATCCATCTTTCCTCTATCTACTCAACTACTATATCGAGAGAATAACGAGCCCGTCCTTAGATTTTTTTATGACGACCACTGAGGAGCCGTATGAGGTGAAAGTCTCATGTACGGTTCTGCAATAGCGATGGCAGCAGTGATGTTATCACCGACTATGATTATCTAACAGTTCAAGTACAGTTGAAATAGTTGAGGCACAGTCCAAATATGGTTTTTGGGGTTGGAATCTGTGGCGTCAACCTATAGGATTTACGGTTTTTCTAATTTCTTCCCTAGCCGAATGTGAAAGATTACCCTTTGATTTACCAGAAGCGGAGGAAGAATTAGTAGCAGGTTATCAAACCGAATATTCGGGTATCAAATTTGGTTTATTTTACGTTGCTTCCTATCTAAATCTACTAGTCTCTTCATTATTTGTAACAGTTCTTTACTTGGGCGGTTGGAATCCCTCTATTCCGTTCCTATTCATTCCTCATTTTTTCCGAATAAATGAACTGAGTGGAGTCTTTGGAACAACAATTGGTATTTTCATTACATTAGCAAAAGCTTATTTGTTCCTGTTCATTTCTATCACAACAAGATGGACTTTGCCTAGGATGAGAATGGACCAATTATTAAATCTTGGGTGGAAATTTCTTTTACCTATTTCCCTCGGGAATCTCTTATTGACAACTTCTTTCCAACTCCTTTCGCTGTAAAGACATAAGACATTCATTGTATTTTTGATTCATAAGTTTTCTTAAACAAGAGAAAGAAAATGTCAATTATTCCTAGAGATTTACGATATGCTTCCTATGATAACTGGGTTCATGAATTATGGTCACCAAGCCGTAAGAGCTGCAAGGTATATCGGCCAAAGTTTCATAATTACCTTATCTCATACGAGTCGTTTACCTGTAACTATTCAATATCCCTATCAAAAATGGATTCCATCAGAGCGTTTCCGCGGTCGAATCCACTTTGAATTTGATAAATGCATTGCTTGTGAAGTATGTGTTCGTGTATGTCCTATAGATCTACCCACTGTTGATTGGAGATTGGAACCCGAAATTCGAAAGAAACGATTACTTAATTATAGTATTGATTTCGGAATATGTATATTTTGTGGTAATTGTGTCGAGTATTGTCCAACAAATTGTTTATCAATGACTGAGGAATATGAACTTTCTACTTATAATCGTCACGAATTGAATTATAATCAAATTGCCTTGGGTCGGTTACCAATGTCAGTAATTGGAGATTCCTTAATTCGAACCATTATGACTTCGACTCAAATCAAATAAAAAATGGGTAAACCGCTTGATTCAATTACCAATTACTCCAATTTCCGATTACTATTACTAAATACTAAAGGAGCAAATCTTCCATTCTGCTCGGCGAATAAGTAAAAGTCCTAGCTATTGATGTCAGATTCATTGCTCAGAATCATGTCTTGCAAAAATACATTATCCGTGATTTTTTCGAAATCTACATCTCTCTAAATTAAGAATATTTATTATATATCTAGAGAATTTCTATATCAACCCCCAATCTAGGATTGGATTCCATTCAGAGCATATCCTAAAAAGAGTCGGGTAACCTATTTTTTCCCGGTCTGGTCAAAAAGATCATGAACCATTTAAGCTTATTTCTCTATTATTTGCCATATAATGGATTTCACTGGACCAATACATGATTTTCTTTTAGTATTTTTGGGATCGGTTCTTCTATTAGGAGGTCTGGGAGTGGTATTACTTACCAATCCCATTTTTTCTGCCTTTTCCTTGGGGTTGGTTCTGGTTTGTATATCCCTATTCCATATTCCATCGAATTCCCATTTTGTAGCTGCTGCACAGCTCCTTATTTACGTAGGGGCCATAAATGTGTTAATCGTATTCGCTGTGATGTTCATGAATGATTCAGAATATTACAAGGATTTCGGTCTTTGGACCGTTGGAGAAGGAGTCACTTCCCTGGTTTGTACAAGTCTTTTTGTTTCACTAATTACTACTGTCCCAGATACTTCATGGTACGGGATTATTTGGACTACAAGATCAAACCAGATTTTAGAGCAGGATTTTGTAAATAATGGTCAACAAATTGGGACTCATTTATCAACAGATTTTTTTCTTCCCTTTGAACTCATTTCTATAATTCTTTTAGTTGCCTTAATAGGTGCAATTGTTATGGCACGTCAGTAATAAAAAGAAGGAGTTCGAATGAAAGAGTTCTGTCCTCTCAAAAGACTTCCTTCTTATCACACCCATTTTCCTTCACTTCAATTCCATTTTTCATGTATAAAATAGAAATGGTTTTAGTTCACTCTATTCTAGTACCAATACCTTCCTTTGTTCTGCACTTGTGAGATTCTAGTCAATAAAATGGATTAAGGTGGAGTTTTTGTTCCTATTGAAAGCAAATAAATCCAGATTGATAAGGGGTTGGTCAATGATGCTTGAACATGAGCTTGTTTTGAGTGCCTATTTATTTTCTATCGGTATTTATGGATTGATCACAAGTCGAAATATGGTCAGAGCACTTATGTGTCTTGAGCTTATACTGAATGCGGTTAATTTGAATTTCGTAACATTTTCTGATTTCTTTGATAGTCGCCAATTAAAAGGAGACATTTTCGCGATTTTTGTGATAGCTATTGCAGGCGCTGAAGCCGCTATTGGACCTGCGATTGTTTCGTCAATTCATCGTAACAGAAAATCCACTCGTATCAATCAATCGAACTTGCTGAATAAATAGCGGTAATCATCTAAATACTGAATAGAATATTCACCAATTCAAATTGGTATGTACGATAGAAACAAACATAGGCCCATGTTTGCTAAAACGTAATAAATCAAAGTATCTTGGACCGCTATCATGAGCAGATCCAGAAGTAGATTGATTCGAAATCGATTCTGGTAAACCCTCGATTCGTCTGGTGTCTACCATATATGATTCCTTTATGATTTTACTAGATCGAAAATTTATGACGTTCAAAAAGTGGATAGATACCATGTCACATTCAGTAAAGATTTATGATACATGTATAGGGTGTACTCAATGTGTGCGAGCCTGCCCCACAGATGTATTAGAAATGATACCTTGGGACGGATGTAAAGCTAAGCAAATTGCTTCTGCCCCAAGAACGGAAGACTGTGTAGGTTGTAAGAGGTGTGAATCCGCTTGTCCAACAGATTTCTTGAGTGTCCGGGTTTATTTATGGCATGAGACAACGCGAAGCATGGGGCTAGCTTATTGATACGTTCTAGAAAACTCTACTTGAACCCATTTTTTTCTCCTTACCGACAAAAACCCGTACTCGATCAAATTATTTCGAGCACGGGTTTTTTGGTCAAAGTGTATCTTGTCTTTACCACGAATTCTTTTCCTTGGTTAACAATAATTGTGATTTTGCCGATATCCGCGGGTTCTTCCATTTTCTTTTTTCCTCATAGGGGAAATAAGATGATTCGGTGGTATACTCTATCTATATGCGCAATCGATCTACTTCTAACGACCTATGCATTCTGTTATCATTTCCAATTTGACGATCCCTTAATCCAATTAGAACAGGATTTTAGATGGATCCATTTTTTGGATTTTCACTGGAGACTCGGAATCGATGGACTTTCCATCGGACCCGTTTTACTGACGGGATTCATCACTACTTTAGCGACTTTAGCGGCTCGGCCAGTGACTCGGGATTCACGATTGTTCCATTTCCTGATGTTAGCAATGTACAGCGGCCAAATAGGATCATTTTCTTCTCGAGATCTTTTACTTTTTTTTATCATGTGGGAGTTCGAATTAATTCCTGTTTACCTACTTCTATCCATGTGGGGAGGAAAGAAACGTTTGTACTCAGCTACAAAGTTTCTTTTGTACACTGCGGGGGGTTCTGTTTTTCTATTAATGGGAGTTCTGGGCATGGGTTTCTATGGTTCCAACGAAGCAACCTTACATTTTGAAACCTCAGCGAATCAATCGTATCCGGTGGCATTGGAAATACTATTCTATTTTGGATTTCTTATTACTTATGCTGTCAAATCACCGATTATACCCTTACATACATGGTTACCAGATACCCATGGGGAGGCACATTACAGTACGTGTATGCTTCTAGCCGGAATCTTATTAAAAATGGGAGCGTATGGATTGGTTCGGATCAATATGGAATTCTTACCCCACGCTCATTCTATATTTTCTCCCTGGTTGATGATAATAGGTACAGTTCAAATAATCTATGCAGCTTCAACATCTCCTGGCCAACGCAATTTAAAAAAGAGAATAGCCTATTCTTCTGTATCTCATATGGGTTTTACAATTATAGGAATTGGTTCGATAACCGATACAGGACTAAATGGAGCCATTTTACAAATCATTTCTCACGGATTTATTGGTGGTGCGCTTTTTTTCTTGGCAGGAACGAGTTACGATAGAATACGTCTTGTTTATCTCGACGAAATGGGCGGAATAGCTATCCCAATGCCTAAAATATTTACAATGTTCAGTAGCTTCTCGATGGCTTCTCTTGCATTGCCGGGAATGAGTGGTTTTGTTGCCGAATTGGTAGTCTTTTTTGGAGTAATTACCAGTCCAAAATCTCTTTTAATGCCAAAAATACTCATTACTTTTGGAATGGCAATTGGAATGATAGTAACTCCTATTTATTCATTATCTATGTCACGCCAGATGTTCTATGGATACAAGCAATTTCCCGCCCCAAACTCTTCTTTTTTGGATTCTGGACCACGAGAACTTTTTGTTTCGATCTGTATCTTTCTACCCGTAATAGGGATTGGTATTTATCCGGATTTCCTTCTCTCACTATCCGTTGACAAGGTAGAAGCTATCCTATCGAATTACTTTTATTCGATAAGATAGTTTTCATGAATAAGATAGAAAATAATGCTATGATTTCAAAAACCATTCGCTGGACAATGAAAAAAAAGAAGTCTTCTTTTTCCTTATCTTAAGGAAAAAGAAAATGAAGTCCATTCGAATCAGATACGTTTGGAGTTTTTGAGAACCATTTGCATCCAGTAGTGATTCAAATGGTTCTAAAAAACTCACACAAACTTCAGACTATGTTCCTCTAGATTGGGTCGCTTCTTCAATTCGATGTTAATGTGAATGAGCCATAACTATGTAATCCTATTCCTAATAGATTGACCCCAAAATAACATAGCCAAATTATAAGAAATCCAAGAGAAGCCACAATTGCGGAATTCGTGCCTTGAACATTTTGATTTGTTCTCATATGTAAATAAATTGCAAATAGGGTCCAAGTAATAAATGCCCAAGTTTCCTTGGGATCCCAATTCCAATATGACCCCCATGCCTCATTAGCCCATACCGCGCCCGAAAGAATACCTATGGTTAAAAAGAGAAACCCTAGACTAATGACACGATAACTCCAACGATCCAATTGCTGAATCAACTGATACATGTGATAATTTCTAAATGAAAGAAAAAAAGTGTTTCGTAAAACACTGCCTCTTTCATTTGCGTATTGGATCTCATCAAAAACAAATGACCCTGTTAATAAATGATTTCTTTTGCCAAAAATATCTATGCGTGTTCGAAATGTAATGACTAGAAGCGCTACTGAGAATAACGAGCCGCATAAAAGAGCTGCATAGCTCAATACCATCATACTTACGTGCATCATTAACCACTGAGATTGGAGAGCAGGTACTAATATTGTGGATTGATGCATTTCTGATAAAAGACCAGAAGTAACAAAGCCTTGAGTCAAAATAGTACTTGGCGCGGTTATTGCGCTTAAATGGGTTTTTTGATTCCTAAAATGTGGAACCATATGAATAATGGAAAAACCCCACGAAAGAAACATTACTGATTCATATAAATCACTTAAGGGGAAATGTCCCGAAGAAATCCAACGAGTAACTAACAATCCTGTTATACAGAAAAAGGTAGCTATCATGCCTTTTTCTGACGAATTAGAGAGTCCTAGCGTTTCGTAGACTAATAATAAGGTTAGTAAATAAATACTAATTACAATTGAAACGATCGAAAAAGAAATGTGAGTGAATATATGTTGTAAAGTCGAGAATATCATAAAAAAATCCTAAAATAAAAAAGAAAAGAGGGATCCTTCAAGACTGGAATGGAAATAAGGAATTCCATTCATTATTCATTATAATGATTTATTGTATCTCTTTTCGAAGATGCCGCCACTCGGACTCGAACCGAGATGCTCTAGCACTGCTTCCTAAGAGCAGCGTGTCTACCGATTTCACCATGGCGGCTTACTCAAAAACATAATAGCCCATCCATATTCAATCGTCGAGATTCTAAGGAGTCAATTCAATCAAATCTTTTTTAGGGAATCTGACAATCAATGAAAAAACACTCGTTTCAATTACTAATTGAACATTCAACAATCATTCGTATTGTGGGATCGTAGGGTGTTAGGTTTCACTTTCACAAAGAGCTTTCCATTGGTTTCACTTCGCCTGGCATGGAAATGCAGCAGTTGGAACTAGATAGTTCTGTCCTCTATCCAGGCATAGAACTAAAAGGTTTCAATCTTTCTCGGAATTTTAGCGTACTTCAAAAAAAAATTCTATATTTCTAAAGAAAAGAAAGCTCTCAAGATCTATATTCTATATATAGATATAGATCTTGATGGATTCCACAGCCCAAATATAGGACCCTTATTTGGACTACATATTAGGAATACATAATCCAAAAAAATCCTTCCTAAAGGAAAAAGAAGACTTTTCTTTTCGTTAGTGGATTATGAAAAGTGAATCGATGAGGAAAATGACAACCCCCATCTCACAAATTAGAAAAACCTACTAAAAAGAAAGCGAAAACTTTGTATCTTGTCCTTCACTACTTCGTCAAAAAATGGAGAATACAGTAAGCAGAGGACTTCTTATTCTGCATACCGCAATAACCAGTCCCGTCTCGTATTGATCCGTTGAAAAGAAAAATATGAGTTAATGGAAATCCTTCATTTTAGACATAACAATTCAGGGAGTCATATTGATTCAGATTCTTCCAAGACTTGGTTCTTTTTTTTTTTGTCGTACAAAAAACTTTTTGAATTCCCGGTAGAAAGAGATTTCGCTAATGAAAATGCTTTTCTCGCTGCCCAATACCCCTTTTTTTTCCAAATATTTTTACGAATACGCTTTTTTGACAGAGAAGTACGTTTCTTTGGAACCGCCATTCAAAAATGAGGAGGTTGCTCATTGTTTAGAGTTGGATGTGAAAGACATGTATTGTTCGGATTATTATTCTTTTTATTTTATTCTATTTATTCTCTAAATGATACTTCCTTGATAACATACTAATGGATATACGCGTGCCTCGCATAGAATATTCCTAGGTAAAAAATGGGATAGGTTCTTTTTTAGGGGAACCTTTTTTACAACATACAATATCCGAAGAAAGAAGAATTCCTACTGATTGGTACCTTTCTATCCGAACCCTCATTCGAATCTATATCTATATCGTAAGAAAGGTTTTCGAATTCCCCCTAAATACTTAGTTCCACTATAGCTCGTCCGGGGTCGCCGGGGAGCTCGCGTCCTGCCCCGCAGCGCTGGATTCTCCTTCGCCTGGCGCAGTGAGCCGGTTTCTTCAACCTATTGAGACCAGTTATCCCTCCAAAAGCCACTGCAAAGGCGCTGGCCACTTTTCCCAACCAATTATCTCACATGGTACGTACCCCCTCCCTTTTCCCGGTCAGTCCCTACCTAGACAGTAGGAAACTTTCAAAATAACCGGGAATTCTGAATAGCTAACACATTTGTCTTAGAATATGCCGGGCGGATCCTGCCACGGAAGCCCGAAATCTTGTTCTTCGCCCGGCGCAATCAGTCGATTGCCTGAACCGGAAGGAGGGGCCGTCCGGTCCTCGTGGAGTCTCCTCAGGTTGATGGAACTTTGTCTCAAGTTAACTGCAGGGAGTTGACTGTTCCTGTGGATGTGGAGGGATGCAGTTCGACCCGTTCCGTTGTTTGGGGCCGGGGCCTCCACTAATACTAATCGGGACTTCCTTTCGTCTAAAATGGAAAGTTCTGCCGTTAACACGCAACAAGATTCATAGAATCCCCTAGCGACACCCTTTTCCAGTCGTAGGAATGAATTTAGGGGCTCTAGATCGCTGGAATCTTCCCCCTCAAGTGCGCGCTGGCGTCGTAACAGATCCTCGCCAGATTGTAACCGGCGAAACGATTCGTTGAAAAGTAACCAGTGTTTTGCTGACTCGAACCTTTTTCTTTGAATTAGAAAGTCTATCCGCTGAATTGCTTCAGCAGTATCCAAATTTCGAACCCAACGATCCCCATAAGTATGGCGATTATTCCAATAAGACCTTGGGATTGGTACACACCGACAGCAAAAGACCAAGACTCCGCCCCAGAAAGACCAAAAGACAAATTTCCACACTCCTAGGACAAACTCAGAAAACCATTTTCGCAAATTCAACGGACTCACGCAGAAACTAAACAATACGTGAACTCGCCGAAACCATTTGACGACCAAACTAATCTTCCACATTTAAGCCACCTCCCGTGGTTTTTTTTAATACAACTCTACCATTACCCGGCCAATCCCTAATTCGACCGGTAGGGATTCTACTTAGGAGTCATGAATACCTAAACAGATCTCTTTAGGCGGATTCATGATCGAATCATAGATTATAACTCGACTCAAGGGTTGATACCACCAAAACGGAATCAACCCATAATACTCACAGAGGAGAAGATCGCCCAGCTTTTCCTTTCATGGATCAAATCAGGTTTGATCTTCGTCTTGGAGCTTCACTTTTGCACTTTCCAAAAGGGAAATCTGGAAGGACAAGCGTGGAATTTCTTTGGATAGCATGACACTCTTATGAGTGTTTATGGCTTTGTCTAACCACCCACGGAGTTGTTCGTTCTTTGGACCATTTTTAGGAATGGCGTTTCCCAAATTTCTACACTCCTAGGACAAACTCAGAAAACCATTTTCGCAAATTCAACGGACTCACGCAGAAACTAAAAAATACGTGAACTCGCCGAAACCATTTGACGACCAAACTAATCTTCCACATTCAAGCCACCTCCCGTGGTTTTTTTGACTTTTCGAATGGAAATCTTTTTACGTTGAGTATAGATATAGAAAGCTATAGAATAATACAGTTCGGAGAATGAGAAGTCCCGATATACACAATTGAACCACTCACTCTACAAGTAAACTCTACAAGTAGGCACGCTACCGTTTACATTCGGGTAATGATCCGATCGCGGCGCCATTTACAATCTACTCGCTAATTCGGTTAAAAGCAATTCCCAAGATGGATTTCAGACTATCTCCCAATTCTCATCTTTCAATTCGCAGCGCAGTGACAGTTAGTGAAGTAATAGGTATCGTAGAGTTTCCTCGAAGCCTAGGCAGCTTACTCCACGCAATCAGAATTAGTGAATTATCCCGAATAAACTAATACCCAGGTCTTCTTTTGATTGGGTCGAGTTATTGATGGATCCTATGACCCATATCAGAATCAAGTACGAGAATTCTTTTTACTTGTTCTATGAATCGAAATTCTTGTAAGAATTCATGGAATGATTGAAAATGGAAAATTCTAAAAATTCTATTTGAGTTCTTTCCTATTTTTCTTTTTTTATTTATTTGATTGTTCCTTCCGAAAGAGATAAGAGCTGGTGAATCGGAAACAATTCAATTACTCAATTACTAAGAATAGAAAAAACTTTGATTTTCTTATGGAACATACATATCAATATGCATGGATCATCCCTTTCGTTCCGCTTCCGGTTCCTCTAGCAATAGGAGTGGGACTTCTTCTTGTTCCAACGACAACAAAAAATCTGCGCCGCATGTGGGCTTTTCCTAGTGTTTTATTACTAAGTATAGTTATGCTTTTTTCGGCCGACCTGGCGATTCAGCAAATAAACGGGAGTTCTATTTATCAATATGTAGGGTCTTGGACCATCCATCATGATTTTTCCTTAGAGTTTGGCGACTTGATCGATCCACTGACTTCTATTATGTCAATATTAATTACTACTGTTGGAATCTTAGTTCTTATTTATAGTGACAATTATCTGTCTCATGATCAAGGATATTTGAGATTTTTTGCTTCTATGAGTTTTTCCAATGCTTCCATGTTGGGATTAGTTACGAGTTCTAATTTGATACAAATTTATATTTTTTGGGAATTAGTTGGAATGTGTTCCTATCTATTAATAGGTTTTTGGTTCACGCGACCAATTGCGTCAAATGCTTGTCAAAAAGCATTTGTAACTAATCGTGTGGGGGATTTTGGTTTATTATTAGGAACCTTAGGTCTTTATTGGATAACAGGTAGTTTCGAATTTCGAGACTTGTTCAAAATAGTCAATAACTTGATTGAGAATCATGGGATAAATTCTTTATTTCTGACTCTGTGTGCCGCCCTATTATTCCTCGGTGCAATTGCGAAATCGGCACAATTCCCCCTTCATGTATGGTTACCTGATGCCATGGAGGGACCCACTCCGATTTCGGCTCTTATACATGCTGCTACTATGGTAGCAGCGGGCATTTTTCTTGTAGGCCGGCTTCTACCTCTTTTCGCAGTTATACCGTACGTAATGAATCTCATTTCTTTGATAGGTATAATAACAGTACTCTTAGGAGCGACTTTGGCTCTGGCTCAAATAGACATTAAGAGAAGTTTAGCTTATTCTACAATGTCACAATTGGGTTATATTATGTTAGCTTTCGGTATGGGGTCTTATCAAGCTGCTTTATTTCATTTGATCACTCATGCCTATTCGAAAGCATTATTATTTTTAGGCTCTGGATCCATTATTCATTCAATGGAAAGAATTATTGGATATTCTCCAGATAAAAGTCAGAATCTGGCTCTTATGGGGGGTTTCAAAAAATATGTGCCAATTACAAAAACTGCTTTTTTGTTAGGTACACTTTCTCTTTGTGGCATTCCACCTCTTGCTTGTTTTTGGTCAAAAGACGAAATTCTTAACGATAGTTGGTTGTATTCACCTATTTTCGCGATCATAGCTTGTTCCACAGCAGGATTAACTGCATTCTATATGTTTCGGATCTATTTACTTACCTTTGAAGGGCATTTAAACGTTTATTTTCAAAATTTCAGTGGAAAAAAAAATAGCTCGTTCTATTCAATAGCCATATGGGGTAAAGAAGGAAGGAAAGGAATTAACAAAGATCTTCTTTTATCCACAATGAATAATAATGAGAGGGCTTCCTTTTTTTCGAAAAAAAGAGATCCAATGGGTCCAATGGGTGGGAATGTACAAAATAGGAGGCGATCCTTTATGAAAATGACTCATTTTGTCAATATCAATAAAGAAATTCCCCCATATCCTCATGAATCGCATAATACTATGCTATTGCCGCTGCTTGGGTTGGCTCTATTTAGTTTGTGTGTTGGATCTATAGGAATTCCTTTCGATCAAGGAGGAATGGATTTCAATAGGAATATATTATCCAAATGGTTAACTCCGTCTATCAATCTTTTACATAAAAATGCGAACAATTCTGCGGATTGGTATGATTTTCTTACAAATGCAACTTTTTCAGTCAGTATAGCCTCTGTAGGAATCTTTGTAGCATTCTTTTTTTATAGGCCTGTTTCTTCATCTTTACAGAATTTGGACTTAATCAATTCATTTGTGAAAATGAGTCCTAAGAGACTTCTTTGGGACAAAATAATCAATGTGATATATACTTGGTCATCGAATCGTGCTTACATAGATCTTTTTTATTCAACAACACTAAGTAGGGGTATAAGAGGATTATCCGCACTAACTCATTTTTTTGATAGACGAGTAATTGGTGGAATTACGAATGGCATTGGTACGACAACCTTCTTTATAGGAGAAGTTCTAAAATATGTAGGGGGGGGGAGAATCTCTTCTTATCTATTCTTCT